TATTATTAGTAATAGTGTACGTCCGAGACAAGATTAAACACGAACATAATTAAATGTGTGTGACCTTCTATAACTTAACTCTTCCGCCTAGTGGTTGCCAGGCTTGCATCGGAGTATTAGTAAAGATGTTTGTTTGCTCGAATTTTCATCATTCGAAAGAATGGATGAATGCATCTATACAAAACTACTGGTATAATAACCAGCCTTAGCTCATAAATGTGGGCTAGTTGAAAGGAACTAGCCCTTGGGTGTAGATTATTACAAATATACAGCGGGATAATCCCAGTATTGCTGGGATTCGAATTACTATTAAATTTAATTAATCAATAGTTAATTGTTTTGACATAACGTGTCAGAGCGAATAGAGATTTATTCCAAATCAACTGTCTAAATCAGACAAAAGACAGGGGAGTAGCTTTTATATTTGAGGTTCTCCTCAAATAGGATTTGAACCTACGACTAATCGGTTAACAGCCGACCGCTCTACCACTGAGCTACTGAGGAACAACGAAGGTTTATATCTCATATATGTTCAATACTCGGTTATTTGAACCGCCTATAACAAGGAACGACTGGAAAACTAAATCAAAGATTTGTTCAAGACTCGTGGAACACCCCCGCCTTCCTGTCAACCACCACCAACACAATCATCTTCACTGTCCTCCCCCCCCCCCCCCCGAGATGCGTATTGATAAATCGATACGATGCTGCAGATCTGCCAGTGAGCTGAGCATGCTCACTCTGCCAAAGGGTACCAAAGACCTCTCTATCCCTGGTCTTTTCTCTTATGCTTAAAGCTAGCAGGTAATAAACTAACCCTCTTTACCTATCTTTCCGAACCTCTTATTAAGTTAAATAGAACAGACATGGTAGCGCTTAGAACTGCAATGCAATTCGTGAATAGAATTTATACATTGCTCCCTTCGCCAGATCAATCACTATTTGTCTTTCCTTTTTCAGCATTTAGATAAATATTTATAATTTTATTTTTATCTCTATATCAATTCTATGTAAATGAATTGAATGAATCAATGAATCAATATTCATTCACAATATTGATTCTCTTAAAGAATCGATGAGTCCAGGGAACTAAACGACATAAAAAAGATAGAATTGTCTTATGGACACAAGAGGATAAATTGATAATGGATCAATTTATTTCTTATATGGATGGAATGTTAATTATTCATTATTAAAATGAATAATAATATATTAATATAGACATTAATATACAGAATAAAGACACAAATATATAGGAAGATATACGTCCCCCTCCTAGACATCTCATCCCCTCTCCTACAAAAAGACCTAAAATACCTACTCCATTTGGAATTCCATCAATTGCCCATTGATCAAATGAATGACTTGTTTCAGCTAATCTTCGTACACCTCTAGTAAAGATTATATCATAATATAGGTCTATATAGGCTCGATAATATGACCAATTATATATAATCTTAATAGATTGGTCCGCGATACTCCTCATCTGAATAGGATGTACATCCTGTGATAAGAAGTGAATAGGTCTATATAGAATATACGCCATGAATATACCGGAGAATGCTATAACAACTGAGGGGATTGCATCTGTGAAAGATTCGGACCAATTCTCCGGATGGTTCTCATCGAAATGGTTCATCGATGAAGTAAACCACTGAGATAATATATCATAACTCATTCCGCCTCGGAAAAAAGGAACCCCTATCAATCCAACAAACAGAGTAAATATTCCTAAAAAAACTAAAGGTAATAGCATTGCCTTGCCCGATTCTTTCGGATATGCAAAATATCCTTTATGGAAGAAAGGATAAGTGACAACTAACCCCCTGTTCTTTTTGGCTTCCATCTTATTCGAAATTTGAAATGTTTCTTTGGCGAAGGAGTTATTCTTTCCTGTAATTTGATTAGACATAGAATCCACTCTCGTTCTACTGAATGTCCTGGATTCCTCCTCTCCCCACATAGAAGTTGAATATAATGTAATATGGTTGTTATATAAATTAACTAAATTTATACGGAAGTCTCCTTCAAAAGTAAGTAAATACATACGAAACATATAAAAGGCAGTTAACCCTGCTGTGAACCAAGTTATCCCCCCGAAAATGGGTGAATATAACTTACTATCACTAAGAATTTGGTCTTTGGACCAAAAACAAGCAAAAGGTGGAATACCAGAAAGAGAAAGTGTCCCTAAAAGAAAAGTAATGCCTGTAATTGGCATATATTTCCTCAAACCACCCATAAGAGCCATATTCTGACTTTTATCGGGACAATATCCAACAATGGGTTCCATGGAATGGATCACTGATCCAGATCCTAGAAACAATAATGCCTTAGAATAAGCATGTGTAATCAAATGGAACAGAGCGATTTGATAGGAATCTATACCTAGAGCTAACATCATATAACCTAATTGAGACATAGTGGAATAAGCCAAGCCTCTTTTAAGATCTTTTTGAGCGAGAGCCATAGTAGCTCCCAATAGAGCTGTTATTCCACCTATCCAAGAGATAAGATTCATTATTAAAGGTAGAGCTCTGAAAAGAGGAAACAATCGAGCTACAAGAAAAATTCCTGCTGCTACCATAGTAGCGGCATGTATAAGAGCTGAAATAGGAGTAGGTCCTTCCATAGCATCAGGTAACCATACATGAAGTGGGAATTGTGCAGATTTGGCTACTGGACCTAAAAATAAGAGAAAAGCACACGAAGTAACAAAGAATGAACGAACCCCATCAACGGCAATCAATTCATTTAATTTTTCGTACAAATATTGAAATTCGAAACTACCCGTGACCCAATAAAAACCTAAGATTCCTAACAAGAGTCCAAAATCCCCCGTACGGTTAGTTATAAATGCTTTTTGACAAGCATTAGCCGCACTGGGTCGCGTAAACCAGAAACCTATTAATAAATAGGAACACATTCCCACTAATTCCCAAAAAATATATATTTGTATTAAATTAGGACTAATAACTAGTCCCAGCATAGAAGCATTGAAAAAATTGAGATAAGCAAAAAACCTCACATACGTTTTGTCATGAGACATATAATGATCACTGTAGATCATAACCATGGTTCCAACTGTTGTAACTAAAACTAACATAATAGAAGTAAGTGGATCAACCAAGTAACCCAACTCTAACGAAAACTTCTTGTTGATGATCCAGGACCAGAAATATCGATGGATGGGACCGCCGGTAATTTGTTGCAAGAACAGATTGAAAGAAAGAAACATAGCTACGCTTAGCAGAAAAATGCTAATAAGAGCCCATGTACGACGAAGACTCTTCGTTGTTCCCGGAAAAAATAAGGATCCTAATCCTATTGGTACAGAAGCTGAAAGCGGAAGGAAAGGCACGATCCGAGCATATTTATATAGAAATTCCATAAGAAAATCAAATCATTATTCGAAATATTTTAATATTCCACATTCTTGGTTTCCAATCCACTAGATCCTAAAAAGAAAAAAAAAAAAAAAGAAGAGGTTGCACGCAAACCAGGAAGAAGATAGAATATGAGATGGGATCCCATTGATTTCATATTCCTTTGATCTTTTTTCATCTTTTTTATGCAAATACCAGATTTGAACCGATCAAATACTGATACTAATCAAATATTTGTCAGATGGGCAAGAAGGAACTCTAGTTCCTATTTTTCAGTCTAGGTACTCATATATAAAGATAGTTGTGTACACACAACATTTATATTTGAATGATTTCATATAATCTAGTTAACTAAAGATACAATTTACAAAACTTCTTATACTGCAGATGAAATTTATAATGGAGCTTGCTTAACAAGAATTTGATTTATTTTTTTTATATCCGTCACTCCTTAGGGTCATATGGCCATAATTAAGAATAAAATTGTATTCAGCAATTAAGTATTACTTAATTGCTGTCGTGGATCTCCTACTACTAATCCGGTACATCTCCGCTTAAAAAATGCGGGAGTTAGTTAGATATTATATCTAACTTGAACTATTTAAAAGATTAAATGATCCTTTATAAGATGTGTTCTAGAAGAACAACAAGGCGCAAATACATTGAACAATAAATACAATTTGGATTTGATTTGTAATAGATTCCACCCATTTGTAAAAATATGGGGAGGTGGGAACGGATTAACCAAAAGAAGGTGAGTCATTACTTATTTCAATTTTAAATAATTGAGGGAGTTAGATCTTTATTAAAGTTTCTTTCCTTTAGAAAAAACTATATCGTATTACTAAGTACATACATGTCCTTCACATCGAACTAGATAAATGAATTAAAACTAGTTTATATTATTCATTATGGCAGTTCCAAAGAAGCGTACCTCTAAATCTAAAAAAAAAATCCGTAACAATATTTGGAAGGGAAAAGCATATCGGGCCGCAGCAAAAGCTTTTTCTTTAGTTAACGGTGATTTAAAGCATTTTCCTGAGCTTTCGCTTTCTAGATCAGCCAAGGGTTTTTCTTTCACAGCAGAGGACTCATCCTCTGGATCATCCAAATAAAATATAGATCCAGCAATGAATTGGTGGATGCGTAACACCAGCAAATATACTACACCCTCTAAGACTCTGGAAACCAGCGATGGGAACCTTTTTTTCTCTCTCGAGGTAGAGATACTTGGTTGGAAGGGTGGTCGGGCAAAAGGGACACGGTCATAAATTAGTTCTACTACAGCCGTTCTCTTCGACCAATTTTGAAGATAGGGGGTTTATCAACCATTCCTCCATCCTTTTTTCCTTTCCCACTGGAAAAAGATAAAAGTGCAGTGTTCTTTTTAATAATCCCGGATCAACTCTGCCATTATATGTAGCTGGTAGCTATGAAAATTTCATTCTATCTATGCCGAAAAGAAACTTGATTGAAACGTAGTAACCACATAACCTATGGTTAATCATAGAAGCGCTTGTTTATTTCGGTCTGCTAGATGTATCATCGGAGCGATGCTCTAATGATGATAAATCATTTGTAGTTTTTAGTTCCAGATTAACCGATTCATCCTTCGTGATTAAGTATGAAATCATTCATTCTTTTCTTTATAGTCAGATAGGAAGGAGTGCTTAAATTATTTAAGATGACTCACAGCTAATATTTTTTGTATCTCTACTGTGATAATCATGTAATGCCAAGACCATTTTAGACAGACATAGGGACATATTAGTAATCAAATGAAATGATTCAACCCCATTTCATTAGCTTAGCTAAAAGGATTAGCTAGCCTGTTATATTCTTGCGATCTTATATGGGGATGGGATGTCGACCTCCCTATTCACATCGCAATCTCTAAGGTCCAATTGTGCAGACAATTGATCAAATAAGAATATAAAAGATATTTAATTCAATTCATCCTAGTTTTTCTTTTTATCCAATATTGTTGTTATTTTTCGACCGAATGAATCATTACGATGACAAAGTCATTTTTAAATATAAAACCCTTCTCCTTTCTCGTTCTTCCATGTTCAAAATCTAGTTGTTCTTATTCCATTGCGATCATTTTTAGTTTTTTAGTTATATATTTGTTCAATGGCAGAACCTATTAAATAAATACAATTTTGTTTACCGTTCGTTTCGGAGCAACAGGATTTGAACCTGCGACCTCCATCACCCCAAGATGGCACGCTACCAAACTGCGCCATGCTCCGTTAAAACAACCAACATAACATTTAATATTCAATGTCCGAACTGACATTCGGACATTGCTGATAACAATTACTCTTTTATACATATTCCCATTGACAATCTCGGAAAAATAGTCTAATATATTGACTAGACAATACCAAGCCGCCATGGTGAAATTGGTAGACACGCTGCTCTTAGGAAGCAGTGCTAGAGCATCTCGGTTCGAATCCGAGTGGCGGCATTATTGGTAATAAGATACCATGGATTCAATCCCTTCCCTATAGAATCCCCATAGATTACTTATAGAATACCTATAGAGTAAATGACTACCACTGTTCGATCTATGTCGATATGATTAATGACATATCAATCGATTTTATTTTTTATCATTGATTCTATTCAAAATCAAATTAAGAAATGGGTTTATTATGATATTAAGCACTCTAGAACATATATCAGCTCATGTTTCTTTTTCTCTGACTTTTGTTGTCACTCTCATTTATTGGGGAACCTTAGTTTATCAAAGTGAAGAACTAAGTAGTTCGGGAGGAAAGGGCATGATAGTGACGTTTATTTGTATAACGGGAGTATTAGTTACTCGTTCGCTCTATTCGGGACATTTACCGTTAAGTAATTTGTATGAGTCATTCATGTTACTTTCATGGATTTCTTCCATGATTCATATAGTTATAGAAGTACGGGGCCAGGCTGCTTGGTGGTTAGGTGCAATCACCGCGCCAAGTGCTATGTTAACTCATGGTTTTGCTACTTTAGGTCTTCCGGATAAAATGCAGCAGTCTGCAATGCTAGTACCCGCTTTACAATCTCATTGGTTAATGATGCATGTAAGTATGATATTGCTCAGCTATGCAACTCTTTTATGTGGATGCCTATCATCAATAGCTTTTTTGATCATTACGTTCCGAATAAATAGAAAGATTCTTCTTAGTGCGGACAATTCCTTTTTACGATCTTTCCTTCCTAATAAAAATTGGTATTTATACGACCAAGAAAAAAAGGATTTGAAAGATCCTTTTTGCTTTCCATTTAGCAATTATCGTAAATGGAAATTGATTATCCAATTAGATAATTGGAGTTATCGTGCTATTGGTCTAGGATTTTCCCTTTTAACTATAGGTATTCTTTCTGGGGCAGTATGGGCCAATGAGGCTTGGGGATCTTATTGGAGCTGGGATCCAAAAGAGACTTGGGCATTAATTACTTGGACCATATTTGCAATTTATCTACATACTAGAATTAACAAGGGTTGGCAAGGTGAGAAACCGGCAATTGTGGCTTCTCTAGGATTTTTTATAGTTTGGATCTGCTATTTGGGGGTTAATCTATTAGGAATAGGTTTACATAGCTATGGATGGTTGATTTAGCATAGAACAATAAATGAGATGAATTAACGTAGGATAGATTCAATACAGTCATTCTATGTTATTGAGAAGTGAGATCAATAGGTAGTTCGTCCAAGTTATTTCAGAGGGTGATTATAGAATCGTAGAAAATCACTACTTGAAATAACTCGAACTAGAGAGCAATTCTCTCTATTTTAATTCTTTTAATATCTCATAAAGATAAGAAGTAATTAGGTCTATTAGATAGCTCTGCAAGTTAATAAATTTACGATTCATAGAAAGATCGATAGAAAATAGCTTCGACCTTTTCATTGTATAGAAATAGAACTAGATCGGGGTAAAGACCAATACCTATGATTGGTAGAAAGAGACAGATCAAAATAAAAATTTCGCGCGGTCCCGAATCCTTCAAATAAGGATTCGGGACATTCAAAAACTTATATCCATAGAACATTCGACGTAACATAGATAATAAATAGATAGGAGTTAATATCATTCCAACTGCCGCTATTATAGTAATAATTATTCGAAAGGTCGGAGAATATTTACTAGTAATTATTCCCAAAAATATAATAGATTCTGCTACAAAACCACTCATTCCTGGCAATGCAAGAGAAGCCATTGAAAAGCTACTGAACATAGTAAAAAATTTAGGTATTGGTATAGCGATTCCTCCCATTTCGTCAAGGAAAAGAGTACGTATCCTATCGTAACTTGTTCCTGCTAAGAAAAAAAGTGCAGCACCAATTAATCCATGCGAAATCATTTGCAAAATGGATCCACTGAGACCTTTATCTGTCATGGAACCAATTCCTATAATTACAAAACCCATATGAGATATTGATGAATAGGCTATTCTCCTTTTCAAATTGCGGTGACCCATAGAAGTTAGAGCTGCATAGATAATTTGCACCGCTCCTATTATTATCAACCATGGTGAGAACAGAGAATGAGCATGAGGCAGCAATTCCATATTGATTCGGATTAACCCATATCCTCCCATTTTCAATAGAACTCCGGCCAAAAGCATACATGTACTATAATGTGCTTCCCCATGAGTATCTGGTAACCAGGTATGTAAAGGGAAGATTGGCAATTTTATGGCATAAGCAATCAAAAACCCTAAATAGAATACTATTTCTAATGTTATGGGATAAGATTTATTAGCTAATATTTCGAAATCGAATGTGAGTCCATGAGATCCATAGAGACCCATACTTAAAGCTCCCATTAAGATAAAAATGGAACCACCCGCAGTATACAAAAGAAATTTTGTGGCCGAATATAGACGTCTTTTCCCCCCCCACATGGATAAAAGTAGGTAAACGGGAATTAATTCCAACTCCCACATGAGAAAAAAAAGTAGAATATCTCGAGAAGCAAATAATCCTAATTGGCCACTGTACATTGCCAACATCAAGAAATGCAACAATCGCGGATTTCGAGTAACTGGCCAAGCAGCTAAAGTAGCTAAAGTAGTTATAAATCCCGTTAACGAAATAAGTCCAATAGAAAATCCGTCAATTCCCAGTTTCCAATGAAACTGAATAAGATCTATCCAGTTATAATCCTCTTCCAATTGAATTAATGAATTATCAAAATGATAATGATAACGGAATGTATAGGTCATTAAAAGGAGATCTAATAAGCAAATACCTAGAGTATACCATCGTATCATCTTATTCCCTCTATGGGGAAATAATGGAATTAATAACCCCGCAGATATGGGCAAAATAACAATTATTGTTAACCAAGGTAAATTGCTCATAATGAAAAGAAAAGAGACTTTCGATATCAAAACCCATGCTTGAGATCTTGGGTTGAGTATGGGTTTTGATCAGTGAAAGATAAAAAGGAGAATGAAAAATATGTATGGGATGGATCTAACTATTTTTTATTGTACTTAGAGGTCAGTAAGCTAGACCCATACTGCGAGTTGTTTCATGCCATAAATAAACACGTACACTTAAGAAATCCGTTGGACAAGCGGATTCGCATCTCTTACAACCTACGCAGTCTTCTGTTCTTGGAGCAGAAGCAATTTGCTTAGCTTTACATCCTTCCCAAGGTATCATTTCTAATACATCTGTGGGACACGCTCGTACACACTGAGTACAACCAATACATGTATCATAAATTTTTACTGAATGTGCCATTGGACCTAAGAACTCCATTAGTTAATTAAAAGTTTTTAATTGGATAATATTTTAATAATATATGGCCAATAACGATATATTATGACTATCAAGCAAATCAATAATTGTATTATCTGGGATATAATGGATAGATTTGGATTCTATCAGAATAATAAGATTTGTATAACTTTCATCTCTCCAGATTTCACCAAATCTGGTCTAATCATGTTAGATTTGGATAATGACTTAAATTATGAATAATGTTATTGATTGATCGTAATACTATATATAAAATAAAGAAAGAGCGAGAGATATAGATCTATTTTTATAGAGACAGACCTAGTATTTATTTGAATAGGAATAGATATACAGATTTAGAATATATAGATATTACCATTTTGACAAATTAAATTGATCGATACGAGTTGATTTTCTGTTACGATATATTGCTAGAACAATAGCTAATCCAATAGCTGCTTCAGCAGCTGCAATAGCTGTAATAAAGATCGAGAAGATGTCCCCCTTTACTTGCCTACTATCAAAAGAATCTGAGAATGTTACTAGATTTAAATTAACCGCATTAAGTATTAGCTCAAGACACATAAGTGCTCTAACCATGTTCCGACTTGTTACTAGTCCATAAATACCGATAGATAATAAATAAGCACCTAAAATAAGTGCATGTTCGAGCATAATAGAGGAACTCCTCATACCTCAACTTCTTCAGATACAAACAAAAGTTCTATTAAGTTTAATATTTTACATTATAATAAGGAATGAAATGATTCTTCTGCGATCTAAAAGATCATATTTATGATACTAATAAACACGAGAGCTTTCATTTGCAACTTTTCAAACTGTTTCTTCTCGACGAGCTATAGTAATAGCTCCTATTAGAGCAACTAGAAGAATTATAGAAATAAGTTCGAATGGAAGGAAAAAATCAGTGGATAAATGAACCCCAATACGTTGAATATTGTTTGTTAGATCTCGTTCCAAAATTTGATCTGATTTTTGAGTAAGAGATATTCCGAACCATGATATGTTCAGGATAATAGTAATTAATGAACAGAAAAGACTCGTACAAACGATTGAAGTGATGCTATCTCCGACGGTCCAGGGGGGGGCCGAATTGGGATATTTCGGGTTATTCATCAACATCACGGCGAATATTATTAAAATATTAACAGCTCCTATGTAGATCAGGATTTGTGCAACAGCTACGAAATCCGCGTTCAATAAAATATAGAATAGGGATATACAAATAAGAACTAGCCCCAATGAAAGGGCAGAATAAATTATATTAGTAAGTAATACTACTCCTAGACCTCCTAATATGAGACTTAGCGTTAGAGGAGCCAAAAGAATATCATATATCTGTTCAGGTCGATTCATTATGTGCACGATAAGTTCGAATATTATTCCATCTCATTCACTAAAAAAAAGTGATCTCATTTTTCTATTTGCTATACTGGATATTATAATATTTGTACTTCGAATATTTCATTCAATATGAGCACTTATTCATAAATCTATCGGTCAATAATAGCTTCCGATCAATCATACATGTGACATTCTTAATGTAATGTCAATTAAGATGATTCATTCCCGGTTCATTAAAAGAGTATCTTATTTCTCAGTCTTTTTGATCAAACTCGATCTAAATTAATTGGTAGAAGTGATCGAATCAGAATATTTTATCATAGTTTCTTTAGACACAATAAGTTAGAATTAATAAGTTGAACTCGGAATTGTGCAAATTGTTAAATCTTCAGTCACTGATATTGGTAAACGTCCTAAAGCAATATGATCATAATTTAATTCATGACGATCATAGGTCGAAAGTTCATATTCTTCAGTCATTGCCAAACAATTTGTGGGACAATATTCGACACAATTCCCACAAAAGATACAAATTCCAAAATCAATACTATAATTTTCCAATCGTTTTTTCCCAATATCTATTCCGACTTTCCAATCCACAACGGGTAGATTGATCGGGCATACACGAACGCATACTTCACAAGCAATACATTTATCAAATTCAAAGTGTATCCGTCCACGAAATCGTTCTGATGGGATCAATTTTTCATAGGGATACTGAATAGTAATAGGTAAACGATTCATGTGATATAAGGTAACCATAAAACCTTGACCAATGTATCTCGCAGCCTGTATTGCTTGTTCACTATAATTCATCAATCCAGTCACCGTGGAGAACATGTGGCAAATCTCCTTAAATAATCATTATCATAGATAATTCTTTCTCTTCATAGATTTGATCTATCAAATTTTTATGTCTTGCAGAATGCAGAACCTCTTCACGAAGAAGAAGATAAAGTTGGTTACAATAGAATAAGTTGAAAAGAAGCTGTGAGTAATAGATTACCCAAAGCAATAGGTAAAAGAAATTTCCAACCAAGATCCAATAATTGGTCCATTCTTATCCTAGGCAAGGTCCACCTTGCCGTGATAGAAATAAATAAGAAAAGAAAAGCTTTAGCTAATAGAATTAGGATCCCTATCGTTATATTAAAGACCTCGCTAATTCCAGAAATAGAATCCCATTCGAAATGTTCCAGAATGGGTATGAATGGAATTGACAAGTTCCATCCGCCCAAGTAAAGAACTGTTACAAAGAATGAAGAAGCTAATAGATTTAGGTAAGATGCGACGTAGAATAAACCAAATTTGATACCCGAATATTCAGTTTGATAACCCGCTACCAATTCTTCTTCCGCTTCTGGTAGATCAAAGGGCAATCTCTCACATTCTGCTAGAGACGAGATGAAAAAAGCTAGAAACCCTATAGGTTGACGCCACAAATTCCATCCTAAAAAACCATATCTGCACTGTGCTTCAACTATATCAATTGTACTTGAACTGTTGGATAATTATAGTCGATAGAAACATCACTGTTTTTATCTCTATTCCAAAACCGTACGTGAAACTTTCGTTTCATACGGCTTCTCAATGGCCATTGAGGAATAAGAACACAATACCAAAATAAAAAAAAAGCACCAGAATAGAATATTCATAAATTGGACCAATGAGATTCTGTCTGCTACAATAATAGGAGCTTTTGAACCTATCTCAACCTTCACTATTTTTTTGTAGGAGAGAGGAAAACTGTGTAAAGGATTACTTCGTTCTGGATAGCCATTCTTTTTCCAGTAGATAGAAACATATTCTAGATCGGGGTTCTGTTCTGGGGAAGTACTACTTGATCATCCCTACCAATGCCAAGTCCTTATTGTAATCCCATTTCTATGGAAACATCTCTGGTCTGTAAATCGGTTTATCTTTTTATTTCACTAATCTTTTTTATATCTTGGTGTTTCTCACCACCTACCTTTGCTTAATTTTCGGTATATATGATAATAACTTCATACCTTTTTTTCTTTGCCTCCCCGCTGTTGGGCCCCAATGACTAATATATGAACTGGGGTATACAGTTTTCACTGATTGTGTATGCTTTCACTCTTGTACATGGGGGATGGGACTCAATCATCTTACTGCAGATTTGTAAACTGTTTGATCTCACCCATATGACTATCTAGTTTTTCGATCGGGATGTCAATATTCATCCCATTCACTTTTTTTCCTGTTTTATCCTAAAAAAAGGGGAAAATCAATCTCATATTCCAACGGATCACACGTAGAGATATAGATAACACACATAAAGCTAAAGGAATTTCGTAACTAATAGATTGAGCAGCAGCTCGGAGACCACCTGAAAAAGAATATTTATTATTTGATCCATATCCTGCTATAAGCAGTCCAAGGGGAGCAATACTTGAAATGGCGATCCAAAAAAAAACACCTATACTAAGATCAAGTAGAACAATGTGGCGGCCAAAGGGAATTACTAAATAACCTAGAAAAATAGGTATGACCACTACCGCTGGTCCAATACTAAATAACCAACTATCCCCCCTAGATGGAAGAATATCCTCTTTCAGAAGTAGTTTTATCCCATCCGTCAAAGCTTGAATAATTCCCAAAGGACCAGCGTATTCAGGTCCAATACGTTGTTGTATTCCCGCAGATATTTTTCTTTCGAGCCATACAATAACTAATAATCCTGTCGTAATTCCCAATAGAAGAGTAATTATGTCAATTAGAATCCATATAAGACTAGAGATCTCTTTTGGAAATCCCAATCTAGAAAATAAATTGATTGCTTGTTCTTCGAGATCCGCCATATTAATCACCATTTTAACGATCAACCTCTCCCATAATGATATCTATACTACCCAAAATCGTCATGATATCGGCCAATTTCATTCTTTTAACCAGTTGAGGAAGAATCTGCAAATTAATAAGACCAGGTGGTCGGATTTTCCATCTCCAGGGAAAAATATTATCATCTCCTATTAAAAAAATTCCTAATTCTCCTTTGGGAGCTTCTACTCTCACATAATGTTCTTGTTTTGATAACTCAAACGTAGGAGAAGGTTTTTTACTAATAAATCGAGATTCAAAATCGTTCCATTGCGAATCTTTTCCCTTATTGAGACGTCGGACCTCTAAATTCTCATAGGGCCCTCCCGGAATTACTTCTAGGGCCTGTCTAATGATTTTTATAGATTCTTTCATTTCCCCGATTCGAAGCAAATAACGAGCTAATGAATCTCCCTCTTTTTGCCATTGGATTTCCCAATCCAATTCATCGTAACATTCATAATGATCAACTTTACGAAGATCCCATTGGATTCCGGAAGCTCGTAGCATAGGTCCTGATAAACTCCAATCTATTGCTTCTTCTCTACCAATAATGCCTACTCCCTCAACTCGTTTCAAAAAGATAGGATTGCGTGTAATAAGCCTTTCATATTCTGTCACTTTTGGGAAGAAGTAATAGCAAAAATCTAAGCATTTGTCTATCCAACCGTAAGGTAAATCCACAGCTACTCCTCCAATACGGAAATAATTATGCATCATTCGCATGCCCGTGGCAGCTTCAAATAAATCATATATCATTTCCCTCTCTCTTAAAATATAAAAGAAAGGAGTCTGCGCACCAATATCAGCCATGAATGGTCCAAGCCATAACAAATGAGAAGCTATACGACTCAACTCTAGCATAATCACTCTGATATAGCTAGCTCTTTTAGGTACTTGAATATTTTCCAATCTTTCTGGCGCATTAACCGTTATTGCTTCTGTGAACATAGTAGCTAAATAATCCCATCGTGTTACATAGGGTAGATATTGTACAATTGTTCGGTTCTCAGCAATTTTTTCCATCCCTCTATGTAAATAACCTAATATAGGTTCACAGTCAATAACATCTTCACCATCTAGAGTAACAATAAGTCGAAGAACACCATGCATTGATGGATGATGAGGACCCATACTTACCATCATGGGTCCTTTCTCCGTAGCAACCATAATCATAACTCTTCTCCGGTTTTTTTATAAATCAATGAGAACAAAAGAACGACTCATTAGGATCCGGAATTTAATAAACCATAATTGGATCTGAAAACTTCGTTCGAAGTTAACGTAGCCCACGAATATCTAATTGACCAATTAAATTATCGTAACGAAGTCTATCTTTCTTGAACAGATAAATCAGAAGTCGCTTCCGTTTACCCACAATTTTCCACAAACCTCTTTGAGACGAATAATCTCTTCTGTGCAGGTCCAAATGCTCAGTAAGTCTTTTAATTCGACTGGTTAAATAACATACTTGAGATTCAACAGATCCTCTCTGTTCTTTAGGAACCAAAAAGGGACGAACGGACAAATTATTGATCATAAATAAAATTTTCCGAAGTCAAATGCGATTTATTTTATTTATAGTAAGAAAAAAGAATGAGACCCATTTCATTTATTTTTGGGTCATGGTCTATGTATTCTGATTTATTCCGAAGGTTTCTACGGGAAATAGATTTTTTGTTCTATTCCCATAGAAACAGGGTTACCTGAACCCGAATAATTTACGGAGGAGGAAGTAAAATAGGATTACCTTTGTACCTAGATTAGTTATTTTCATCCCATAATAATCTAATAAGTGGAAAAAGCGATCCACGCAAGAATATTCCAAATTATCAGAATTGATATAGATATCGTGATAATGTTTCATAAGAACGTTATCCTCTACCCATAGCACTTTACCCCAGATAAAGTGACAGATTCCTTTAGTTTTAGCCCAAAAATATTTTGTTATATCATTTAAAGGCCACATTTTAAAATATTTTGGTGGGTCTCCCCACTTTGGAAGATCTCCCCGATTATCAGAATAATTTGTTCTAATTATAACAATTTTTGTTAGGGGCTTATTCATCAGGGGCGCATACCAATACAACCACCACCTCTTTGGGAGAAAAACAGGTTTGAGAGCTAGTATATATCTGGCTATAACTCGATATTCCAACATTTTTTCACGCGGGCCTTTTGGAAGCTGCATTATTAGTCCTTTCGGAAGCCACGATATTATCGATAATATAGTATTTTTTTTTATAATATAAATAAAGAGCTTAATTTTGTTTTTCCAACGACCCCAATGTTTACGTAAATTAGACGCAAACCCCCTTATAAATTCATCAAATTTTCTAAGGGGTAAGTTTTTGATGTAACAAAAAGGAAGGGGTGAAGTTAAAGTTATGGTACATAAAGAGTTCATTTTTGTATCCTTTACCTCATTTCTTTTTGTACGAGTAAAACCCAAGAAACTTTTGGTATTATTTAAAAGATTTTGAAGAATCTCTCGTATTGATACAAGACTATGTTTTATTTGATAAAAACTCTTTTGAACATGTTCCCAATGTTCTATTTTGGGATACATACGTACCCTCAACATAACAGATCGACTCCCATCATTTGTATTCCACCAATATCTATTCATGCAAATAAGATCCTCTAATCGATAACGAGGCCAAAGAAAACGTCTTATCTTTTGCCTTGTATCTACGATAAGACGTTCGTCTTTTTCCATGAGTCCTTCGTCATTCTGTATGTCTTTACTATTGTCAAATCCTGTACTTTCACCTAAATTATTTTCCAGATTCAAACGATTCAAAATTCGAAATTCTCTACGACGTCTTGGAATCAAAATATATTCGAAAATGAGGGAACTTGAAATGTTTTCATTTTCATCCTCCATAGTTTTTATTTTTTCGCATTGCACAGATCTATCAAAAAGATTTACATCAATCCCTTTCCTTTTTAATTTCAATAAAAAACTTGCAATTTTATATATCAGGAACCGATCATTAAAGTACCCCGGTAGAAGTGGCGTAGACCGTCTTGTTAGATCTCCCAAAATTCCCATAAATGCTTCAGCGTTTCCCTTGAAGCGACTTCCCATATACAACATAGTCTCCACTAATTCCACGTCAAGTTCTCCGTTATCCAAATACGGTCTAGTGGCTTGTAATGTAAAGTACTTGCTGCCTAATTTCTTCTCGTCTAAGAAACGAGCCGCATTTTTGCACTTGGAAAACCAAGGATCAAATCCCAGCTCTTTCAGCTTTTTCTTCAATATCATTCTATAACTATTTTTTGACATTTTTCGATACGCTAATTTATTCACTTTGATTTCTTCTTTGATTTCTTCTTTGATTTCTTCTTTGATTTCTTCTTTAATTTCTTCTTTTTGTGTTTTTCTCTCTTCTTCGGTTTGTTCTTCTTCATTATCCGATCCCAAATCCAATCGAAATTTAACTTCATCCCATCCCTTTTTGTCACCTTCTGCTTGTTTTTCAGCATCTAGTTTCAAAATTTTGTTTTTTGTCTCTATTCGGAATGTTTCATCCTCATCGCTTACTTTTTTGCCATAAAGATTCTTAAAGTCTTGAACTAGGAAGTCTCTATTTTTTATATTTTTAAGTTTTCGAGCTCGTCGATCTTTTTCTTCTTGAGCTCGTTCAGCTCGTCGAGCTGCCCGTTTTTTAATTCGGGCAGTTCGTCTTTTTTCTTCCCTTTTTATTTGTTTGTCCTTCAAAGCCTTTCTTTTTTTCTTTATATTTTCTTTATCTTCTTTCCTAAATGCCTTTTTAATTCTTTTCACTTCTTCTGGAGTAGTTGCCGCTTCCAGTTTTCGCATTCTTTCCTCTTTTTTCTCTTCTCTCTCTTTTTTTTTCTTTTCTTCTTCTTGCTTAATTCTTTGTTCTTCTTCTAGTTTTTTTTGTTTTTCTTCTTCTCTTTTTCTAATCCTTTCCATTATATAAGCATCAATATCAAAGTCCTCTGGTATTTTAAATTCTTTAAAATCAGAGATTTCTTTAAAACATCTCATGAATGTATCCGGAGGAAAAAGGTCATCAAGTCTTTCTACATTTTTTACTTTTTTTCTAATGTCTGGGAAAAGCCAGAATTGGAATTTGTAATAGTAATTCTTCTTAGTTACCCAGTAATCGGAATCCTTCCTATTTTTGGAGTCATCGAAATCCTTCCTATTTTTGGAGTCATCGAAATCCTTCCTATTTTTGGAGTCATCGAAATCCTTCCTTTTTTTGGAGTCATCGAAATCGAAGTAATCTGAATCCGAGTAATCGGATTCCTTTCCGGTTCTTTGAAAATTGGTAATAACTTGATGATCTGGTTCTGGTATATATTGAACGGCGGGTCCATGAGTATCCTCTTTCATATAATTCAGATAACTATATGCTAAAAGATCATATCTGTGACGTTTGATCCTTTTCTGGAGTCGTCCCAGAAAAGACGCAAATTGATTGTCTCCCAAAAAAGATGCAAATTGACTCCATCCCAGTCGGTTACTGATTACATTTTTCCTTTTTTGTGGTGCTTTTTTCCTTTTCTGTGGTGCTATTCTGTACCCAGCGCACCATTTTAACCATTGTTTCCAATCTTTTACCCTCAAATCTTGAGGCTCTTTAGAATCCAATATTCCTTGTATGTCTAAGAATTCTTTGATATCCTTTTTGATTAAAGCAGATGAGGTTCTGGATTGTAGTAAATCCTTCGCATAAGACCCCTTCATGGCCCTTATTTGTTGCCATATCTTGTGAAATACATATGCTTGGGAAATTTTTTTTAATTTTTGGTTTTCTTTGGTAATTGGGTTGATAATTCTATTTTTCTTCGTAATGAATATTCTTCTAATTGCTGCAATATTCCTCCTTAATTTAAATAAAAAGTGTAAATTTGACTCGATGAGATGAAGAACACCTAGTTTCAGATCAATAACATGTAGTTTCATTCTTACAAAAAAAACCTTCATAAAATATGGCAATTTCCTAATGAATCGAACGCTTTTCTTTCGGAAAATCAAAAGCCAAATTTTGATTCGAGCCAATTCCTTTTTCAATCTGAATCCTATGTCAGAAGAAGGTTGATCCATTTTCTTTTTTAAATCGGCTCGCAAATTGTTGCAAATTTCTAAGTCAAACAAATATTCTTTATTCATCTGTTTGATCCGATTATTCATTGTGGTTGTCCAATCATCTGTATCTTCCAGATCAACATCTGGTTTGATCTCAGTTAGAAATGGGTCCATTGAATCTTGGACTACTTCTATAGAAAATTTAACATTAGGCGTACGACTAGTCCGAATCAGTACAGGGATCCTGTCATTCATTTGAAGATTTTCTGTACTTCCAGTATCTGGTCTAAGTTCGGATTTGTTCATCTCTACTTTTGTTATTCTGGAGCGAATCAATGCTATCCATTGGTCAATAGGTTTCATCCATTGGCCAATAGGTTTCATCCATTGGATAATAGGTTTCATCCATTGGCCAATAGATTTCATCCATTGGATAATAGGTTTCATCCATTGGAAAATGGGTTTTATCCATTGGATAACGGAATTTATTCGTTGGATAACGGAATTCCAAATCCATTGGACAATAGGTTTCCAAAAAGAAGGCACTTTTGTTGGATTACCGAAAGGTAATTCAGTTTCTGTTCCATACATGGTTAAGAAACTAGTTTTGTCTTCACTATCATAAGATTGGAGATTAGATTCATACCAAGGTCTCAAGCGAAAGGGATATAGAATCTTGATTTGAACCCCTTCTTTCACATAGTCTTTCAACCAGTCTTTAGGTATGTCTGGGTCTGTCAATTCATAGCCATCATAATTGCATTTCATATGCAATTCTTTACTCAAGTTTTCCCAATCCTGCTCCCATTCGGGGACCTGAAATAATAAAGCACGACCAATATTTTTGGCTATTATCAATGAAGGTAAATATAATCGTTTTCTAAGATATGATTGAGTAAATAATATAATAGCTCTTACATAGTGAAGGATTTCCCAATCGAATCCCTGCTGTTTATCACGGCGATTTCTTTCTTTTATTCTTCGTTTTTGTTCGGAGGATTTTGCTATGTTTGTCTTTGTCCGCTCTTTAAGTTTGGGTTTGTGACGTCTTGTTTTAGTCATCTCCTTTAGTCTCTCAAAGAGACTCGACTGTGGTTTCGCTGTCCAACAGTTCAACAATGAAACTTTACGTCTTTGAAAACGTAGGGCTCCTTTAACTAGGAGCCGACGAAAATCTCCCTCGTGCGGATAACTAAACACATGTATTTCGTTTGACATCGGGTCCTCATCATCTTCTTTATCTCCTTCTTTCGCTCCTTCTTCTTCAGCGTATTTAGCTTCTTCAGCTTCTTCTTCAGCTTCTTTTTTGAACCGTTTTAAGAAGTCAAAGTTTATAATTCCTTTTCTATTCTGTTCTTCCCTTTCCCTTTGTCGTCGTTCCTCTTCAATTTTTTCAAAGGGTTTTATAGTTAGCAGATTTCGAGCTTTTTTTGGACGAGTTTCGAGGGAATCTTTGATATCCATACTCTCGTATACGCCCGATATTAATATGCTAGGCCATGTAGGCACAATAATTTTACTAAAATCTCGAATTCGAGGTTCATGATCATTAAAAATGAAATTATCCCTGAATGTCATGAATTTCTCATAAAGGACAAAAAAATCTTTATAATAACGATCTTCATCAGGAATATTTTTCTCAGTGACTTCATACTGACCTTTTTTCTCTTCAAAAAATAGATGTTCCTTAGAAATCTCTTCAGGAATATCTTTGACATCCATAGATATCAGAGAAGATGGGAGTTCTGTTGATTTCATTAAAAAAAATCGCTCACAAAGCAAAGCCTGTTTCGTAGAAAGGACACTAAGAAGCAATTCCCATTTCGTACCCGTGGTTTGAAGGAAAATATTCAACAAATAGTTAGTATATATTTTTTTATCACAAGAAGCGATTTCCGTTTCGATATCTACATCCGCTGGGACCAATATTTGAAATATGTATTCTAACGAATCTTTCGGATAGATATTGTCAAATATTTTTGACATTTCTTTAAATGTCACCTCGTCTAAAAATGTTCTTGTTTCTTGTTCTTCTAACAAGAATATACGGATTTTATCGAGCCACCATTTGATAATAATTTTCAATTTATTATTTTTCGTTCGAACGACTTTATTCTTATTTTCCGGTTGAACGATCGAACAACGCCAAAATTCCTTGGTAGAATGATCGTTCTTCGATTTTTGATTTTTTTCAAATCCCTTGGTAGAGCCAGAGTCGTCGTCCTCTGGAGGTAACATCCATGGTGATTTAAATTGATTCATGATCCCACGGAATGGCCCGCTCAGTAAAGGATCATTTACTTCTGGAAGGCACTCTCCACTTTTGGTTCTCGAAAATCTCACTCTTTTTTCTATCACATTTACAACAGGGAATCCATTGCTTAGAGCTTTAACTCGGTCTTCAAGCTCTTTGCCTAAGTAATTCCTTCTTTCTTTTTTGGTAACTATCCATCTATCAAAAATATCAAGAGAATCCTGATTTGTGAAAGAACTTCGACTTCCTAAGTCGACCATTTTCGCAAAGAAAGACATACTGGGCAGAGCTGTGAAAGACATTCTTTGGCGTCCCTCACTGAGACAAATATCGAAAAAATACTGAGCGACTTCGCTCTTCACAGGACCGCGAAGAATTAAATCACCGACACCGACATACCGTAACGGCTGATTGAATCGGCGATAATCAAAAAATATTGTGGGCCACGGTTTACACAATATTTTGGATAACGCTGAATCTGAATCTTTCTTCGTTTTATTCAACGTGGCTTCTTCCTCTTTCTCTTTTTCCTCTTTCTCTTCTGTCTGCCTTTCTTTTTTCTGCCTTTCTTTTTTCTGCCTTTCTTTTTTCTCTCTCTCTTTTTTCTCTCTCTCTTTTTTCTGCCTTTCTTTTTTCTGCCTTTCTTTTTTCTGCCTTTCTTTTTTCTCTTTCTCTTTATTTTCCATTTTTTTATTAACATCCACTTGCTTTGTATTTTCGTCTTCTTCCTCCTCTTGAGGACCTCGAATCAAGGCTCTCTCGTCAGCCCATTTAGTAATTAAAACGGCTGGGGTTCTGCCATAACACATGAGTACAAAGTAACTAAAGAAAATAATTTGTAAAGTTACGGCAATATGCTGTTTTCTTGGCAGCAATTTCAACGGTAAATCACGTTCTACACGTGAACAGAAGACTTCTGTCACTTTGATGAATAGAAGTTGTCCGCTTAGCCATCCGGCGACAGTACTTAGCATAAACAAAAGGCTCCCACTATAACGGAATGCCATAAGGTTTACTAGTCTGGTATAAATAGATTGGCTGAAAAGGGCAGGATTTAGCAATTGAAGAATTAACCCAACAATAAATTCTATTCCTGGATTGTTGATCCAAGGAAACAAATCGTTTATTGAAGGGACGAAGAAATCGGAAAACAGTATTTTAATAAAAATAAGAAACATTGAGATTACAAACACTAGAGTCATTGCATGAGGTTTGCATAATGCTGCATAAATAGGACAAAAGTAAATGGATGAGAAGATTAGAACTTGACCTACAAAAGAACCGCTGATAATTATTTTTCCCGTAGAAATTATTTTATTATTCCTATAAATAAAGTTTTCTTGCATAAGTAAGGACCTCAAGAAGTATATTTGGCCAGGGCCCATTGGCAATGTAGTCAAGAACCCATAATAAAAACCAAATATTACCATTGGACTAACCGTTTTTAACCATGATGATATCATGGTTAAAAGAGTGCTATAACTGTAAATAGTCATAATTATATCTCCTTTTTGTGTTTTTTTACCTTTTTGTTTTTTTATTTATTTTATTCTATTAAATACAAAAATAGATTACTAATTAATGTACATAATAGAATAAAATAAAATTATATTTTCTTCTCTATCAAGAGGAATTATCCTATATGAATTAGTGTCTATTTATATATTTATTTTCTTCTGTATCAATAAAAATTATCCTCTATCTAACTTATCATTATAGATTATGATGATATCAAATTATATATTTGATATGTAAAGATCAATGATCTCCATCCATCTATTTTTAATATTAAATTAAAACATTTAAATAATTGTTAGCATCCTATAAAAACAGGGCGTGGACAAACGGTAAGGTGTTATTTTTTGCTCCCGTTTTGCTCCTGTTATTGCGAAGGTTCGAATCCTTCCGAACCATAAGGAAAATATTAATATAAAAAACATGATATATATCCATATATGATTTGTTTTTAACACAAAAATAACAAAAAGGAGTACAATACTATGACAACTAAATAATCCATCTATGTATGCACAAATATTATAACACACCTTTGCATTCTGTGTCAAGATGTCGTTGGTAGTGGTTGACCGCCACCACCCCTTGTCCCGGAAGCTTTCCGGAAGAAAGGGGATTGCTATCATGACATTTTACCTATAATATAGCCTATAATATACATAGGAAGCTATAATATAGCTTATAATATACATAGGAAGGCGGGGGTGTTCCACGAGTCTTGAACAAATCTTTGATTTAGTTTTCCAGTCGTTCCTTGTTATAGGCGGTTCAAATAACCGAGTATTGAACATATATGAGATATAAACCTTCGTTGTTCCTCAGTAGCTCAGTGGTAGAGCGGTCGGCTGTTAACCGATTGGTCGTAGGTTCAAATCCTATTTGAGGAGAACACTTTTTTATCTCTATTATGATCTCTATATCTAATATGATATCTCGCTATATATTATTATAATAACATTTTTTATACATCCATCTGTGGTGGACATTATCATTATAGATATGATTCTTCTATCTCCCATAGAAGTATGGGAGATAGAAGAAATGATTTATCGTATCGTTCACATCCACAAATCTCATTCAAAATAGCACAATTTATCTCAATTTCGATCCTTACCTCACAAACAAAATCTATTCATACATATAGATATTCTATATGTTTAGAGAATCTAAATAAAATTAGATAGATGAAATTATCTCGAATAATTCGATTGAGAATTACTGGGACATTTCAAACTTGTTGTTTTTTCTCACTAAGGTGGTCCGATCCAAGTCTTCTAAATTTTTCTGACGTCGTAGGGGTCGGGTAACCAATTCAAGTACATCTCTTGCATTGGCAAACCCATGAATCTGGGCAAAGGTAAATTCAACTGACCATTTAGTATTAATTCCTCTTGCCTCTAACGGGTTAGCATGCGCCATTCCAGTGATAGCTAAGTCGGGTTGTAATTCGCGTATACGTCGTATTTGATTCGAATTATCCGGTTTCTCTACAATTCGTGGTATTGGTACACACATCTTTATACATGTATCTTGTAAAAGTGATAATTCAGCATCTTGATATCGTTTATCCATATATGGAATACCAATTTCATAAACGATCATTCCACATCTGATTAAGAATCTTGCTAGAGATACTTCTAGCAGATTATCTCCCATTAAAAAGACAGATTTCCCACGTACCAAATCAAGATAATCCTTTAAACTTTCCCATATCCGCTTTTCCCTTTCCTCCAGACCTTGAGTCTCAACACCAAATACGGGACAAATCTTTTCAATCCAAGCACGCGTTCCGTCCGGACCGATAGGAAAAGGAGCTCCAATTAATTCACATTTTTCGCGTCTTATCAAAGTTGTCGCTGTCCGACTCAAAAATGGGTTAACACCACAAACATAAACTCCATCACCCAATGATGGAAGATCAGTATATCTTTGAGCAGGTAACCAACCTGATACCTTAATGGATTGACGTTTTAATTCTAGATTGAGTTGAGAAACCACATTGGATGGCAAAGATCCAAAAAGAACTAAGGAAGGATGATTTGCATATTCGACCAATTCTTCTTTTTTTCTAGAATGAAAAGAGAATAAATTTTGTATAGTTTCTTTTCGTTCACGAACGGATAATTCCGGTTCTGGACAACGATGTGCCATCGCAGCTAACACAGTATCTTCTCCTTGAGTAAAAGCATAATCCAGTCCATTCGCTCTTGCCACTAAAATTGGGATTCCAATTTCCCATTCTAATTTGGGAGCCATACCTTCCAAATCCATTTTGATTATTTCTGTAGTACAAGTGCCTATCCATATGATGACGCTGGGATCTCTATCTTTTCTTATTCGAAGACAAAGTCTTTTCAATCCTTCATAATCATTCAATTGAGCCGAGATATCTCCTTCTTCCAATTCTGCCATTGCATATCGGGGTTCTGCAAAAATCATAACTCCGAGTGCATTTTGCAGAAAATAACCACATGTCTTTGTGCCCACAACTAGAAAAAAACTGTCTTCAATCTTTTGATATAACCAAGATACACAGCTAATTGGACAAAAAGTATGATAATTACCTGTCTCACATTCGACAGTGAGAGTTTCATAAATTTTCACTGACATAAATGAATATAACTATTAACTATGTTGATTAAATCGTCGTAAATCCAAGTAAATTTTCCTTATTATTTTTATGTCTACCCTCATTAATAGGATTCAGATAAAGGTCAGAGAGTAAACTGAATAATTCCCGATCTGGAATATCCTTTGGTACAATACCTTCTGGTTGGGACAATATTTGATCCGCTATATCTAAATAATATTCACACACATAGTTAAGAGATGGTTCGGATCCAACCATTTCAAATAAGGTTTTCCCCTTGACTCTCGAAACTCGAATATCTTCAATAAGAGGTAACACTTCTATTACGGGCATTGGGCAGGCTTCTACATATTTATTTATAAGATCTCTTTTAGATGTACGATTTCCAACCAAGCCTGCTAATCGGAGTGGATGTGTACGAGCTTTTTCCCTGATAGAGGCAGTAATACGATTAGCTGCAAATAATGCGTCAAATCCATTATCTGTAATAATGATACAGTAGTCTGCATAGTTCAACGGAGCAGCAAAACCTCCACAAACCACATCGCCTAATACATCAAATAATATAATATCATATTCGTAAAATGCATTTAATTCTTTTAACAATTTCACAGTCTCCCCTACTACATATCCCCCGCATCCAGCTCCTGCGGGTGGCCCCCCAGCTTCCACACAATCTACCCCTCCATAACCCTTATGGATTACATCTTCGGACCAAATATCCTCATAATGGTAATCCTTGGACTGCAAAGTATCTATAATTGTAGGTATCAAAAAGCCTGTCAGAGTAAAAGTACTATCATGTTTGGGATCACATCCAATTTGTAATACTTTTTCACCACGTCTGGCTAGGGCAATTGAAATATTACAACTAGTCGTTGATTTACCAATTCCGCCTTTTCCATAAACTGCTATTTTCATCTTTTGATCTCCTTTTTATTTCTTTTTGATCTTCCGAACTTTTTCGTTATTTGTTCGATCTAATTTTCAGTTTGACTTTGCCTTATTTATTCATATGATTTCTAATATGTTCCATAATTTCAGCTTGTTTTTCTTTTTTTATGTTATATATGGGTTGTATGTATTAAGTCGAGGTCATCTCAGTTAATAAATTGAAATCACCAGGGAAATAGTTTTGGAAAGATCCCGATTCTTCAATCGATCGGGATCTTTATTCTTTTCCATTTTTTAATAAATATATTTCTGTTTTCTTCCTATATTCTGGTATATATATAGATATTATCTAATTTATCGTCAACCACTCATCATTTGATTTCATAAAAATAAAAAATAAATTTCATAAGCCCAAAATGAATGACAAAGAATTGAATCCGGTCGGTTTTTTACCGGGCGAACGACGGGGATTGAACCCGCGCGTGGTGGATTCACAATCCACTGCCTTTGAACCACTTGGCTACGTCCGCCCCAAATAATAGAAGTCTCTCGGTCATTCCTTCCAAGAAAGAAAAAAGTTTCTAAGTCCCAAAATGGACTAATATCAAATATTAGTCCGTCAGTTCGGTTAGTAATTATTTCTGACCGGACATCAAAGTGTTGCAAGATCGATAACCTTCAAGCAACTCTCGAACAACTTAGTCGTATTTATCTATTTAAATATTTAGCAATAGGTATGAATTGTTTATGAGAGGAGAGAATGAAATTGGATACCAATTTCAGATCTAAGTTGAAATACTTATTATTATAGAATCGACTTATTTTTTTGCTTTATTTAGCATCCATAGCTGAATGGGTAAAAGCACCCAACTCATAATTGGGAAGTCGCGGGTTCAATTCCTGCTAGATGCAGGATAAAAAGTTATTGTGCTCTGCTTGCAATAACTTTTAGACGTAAAAAGAGTACCAAACCTTTCAAAAAATGTTTGGTACTCTTTTTCCTTTTCAAGAATTGAAACACACTAACAATCCATCGGATTGATTAA